GCTAACGTAGCTTAATTTAAAGCATGGCACTGAAGATGCTAAGATGAGAAATAAAATTTTTCCGCAAGCATGTTAGGTTTGGTCCTGACCTTAGTGTTAATTACAACTAAAATTATACATGCAAGTTTCAGCCCCCCTGTGAGAATGCCCTAAGTATTCTATTAAATAATTAGGGGCGGGCATCAGGCACACATTTTACACGTGGCCCAAGACGCCTTGCTCAGCCACACCCCTAAGGGTTTTCAGCAGTAATAAATATTGATTACATAAGCGTAAGCTTGAATCAGTTAAAGTCGACAGAGTCGGTAAATCTCGTGCCAGCCACCGCGGTTATACGAGTGACTCACATTAACACTTCCCGGCGTAAAGTGTGATTAAAGAGTGACCTCCAAATAACTACAGTTATGACCTCATCAAGCTGTTATACGCATTCATGAGTGGAATAGTCAACAACGAAAGTGACTCTAAATTACCAGGAATCTTGATGTCACGACAGTTGGGCCCCAAACTAGGATTAGATACCCTACTATGCCCTACCATAAACTTAGACAATAATCTACTATATTGTCCGCCAGAGTACTACAAGCGCTAGCTTAAAACCCAAAGGACTTGGCGGTGCCCCACACCCACCTAGAGGAGCCTGTTCTATAACCGATAATCCCCGTTAAACCTCACCACTTCTTGCCATTACCGTCTATATACCGCCGTCGTCAGCTCACCCCGTGAGGGTTAAAAAGTAAGCAAAAAGAATTAAACTCCTAAACGTCAGGTCGAGGTGTAGCGAATGAAGTGGAAAGAAATGGGCTACATTTTTTTACCAAAAAATACGAACAGTAAACTGAAAAATTACCCAAAGGTGGATTTAGCAGTAAGAGAAGGTCAGAGTACTTCTCTGAAACTGGCTCTGGGGCGCGCACACACCGCCCGTCACTCTCCTCAATAAATATACTTATTTTTTTATAAAAATTTTACCAAAACAAGAGGAGGCAAGTCGTAACATGGTAAGTGTACTGGAAAGTGCACTTGGAACCAAATTGTGGCTAAATTAGCAAAGCACCTCCCTTACACTGAGGAGATATCCGTGCAACTCGGATCATTTTGAACCTTAAAGCTAGCCTAACCCCTACTAAATAATAACACTATTAATTTAATCTACACCACTAATCCTAAACTAAAACATTCTTCACCCTTAAGTATGGGCGACAGAACAAGGACCCCAGCGCAATAGCTTATGTACCGCAAGGGAAAGCTGAAAAAGAAATGAAATAAATAATTAAAGTACTAAAAAGCAGAGATTAACCCTCGTACCTTTTGCATCATGATTTAATTAGAAAAATTAGGCAAAGAGACCTTAAGTCTACCCTCCCGAAACTAAACGAGCTACTCCGAAGCAGCACAATAGAGCTAACCCGTCTCTGTGGCAAAAGAGTGGGAAGACTTCCGAGTAGTGGTGATAAGCCTACCGAGTTTAGTGATAGCTGGTTACCCAAGAAAAGAACTTTAATTCTGCATTAATCCCCTTTCTACTAAATAAGACTCTTCTTATTAAAGTTAAACATAGAGATTAATAGTTATTTAGAAGAGGAACAGCCCTTCTAAATTAAGATACAACTTTTTAAGGTGGTTAATGATCATAATTATTAAGGTTTTTTCCTCAGTGGGCCTAAAAGCAGCCACCTGTTAAGTAAGCGTCACAGCTCTAGTTTTTTAAAAACCCATAATTTAGATATTTATTCAAAATCCCCTTAACCCTATTGGGTTTTTTTATAAAAAATTATAAAAGAACTTATGTTAAAATGAGTAATAAGAGGACAAACCTCTCCCGACACAAGTGTATATCAGAAAGAATTAAATCACTGATAATTAAACGATCCCAGACTGAGGTCATCATAACTTCATTTCTTAACTAGAAAAACCTATCTTATTATTCGTTGACCCTACACAGGAGTGTCTTAAGGAAAGATTAAAAAAAAGTAAAGGAACTCGGCAAACATAAACTCCGCCTGTTTACCAAAAACACCGCCTCTTGCTCACCATAAGAGGTCCCGCCTGCCCTGTGACAATGTTCAACGGCCGCGGTATTTTGACCGTGCAAAGGTAGCGTAATCACTTGTCTTTTAAATGAAGACCCGTATGAAAGGCACCACGAGAGTTTAACTGTCTCTACTTTTTAATCAATGAAATTGATCTTCTCGTGCAGAAGCGAGTATGTGAACATAAGACGAGAAGACCCTATGGAGCTTCAAATACATAAATTAATTATGTACATATTAACAATCCCAGGACATAAACAAAAAATATAATACTTCTAATTTAACTATTTTTGGTTGGGGTGACCAAGGGGAAAAATGAATCCCCCTTATCGACCGAGTATTCAAATACTTAAAAGTTAGAATTACAATTCTAACCGATAAAATTTTTATCGAAAAATGACCCAGGATTTTCCTGATCAATGAACCAAGTTACCCTAGGGATAACAGCGCAATCCTTTTTCAGAGTTCCTATCGACAAAAGGGTTTACGACCTCGATGTTGGATCAGGACATCCTAATGGTGCAACCGCTATTAAGGGTTCGTTTGTTCAACGATTAATAGTCCTACGTGATCTGAGTTCAGACCGGAGAAATCCAGGTCAGTTTCTATCTATGAATTTATTTTTCCTAGTACGAAAGGACCGGAGAAATGGGGCCAATACCATTGGCACGCCTCATTTTCATCTATTGAACCAAACTAAAATAGATAAGAAAAGATTATCTATTGCCCAAGAAAAGGGTTGTTGAGGTGGCAGAGCCTGGTAAATGCAAAAGACCTAAGTCCTTTAATCCAGAGGTTCAAATCCTCTTCTCAATTATGCTTCAGACCACTTTACTATATTTAATTAACCCTCTAGCCTACATTATCCCTATTCTCCTTGCCACAGCCTTCCTTACCTTAATTGAACGAAAAATCCTGGGCTATATACAATTTCGCAAAGGCCCAAATATTGTAGGACCCTACGGCCTTCTTCAACCCATCGCTGATGGATTAAAATTATTTATTAAAGAACCAATTCGCCCATCAGCATCCTCCCCATTTCTATTTTTAGCTACCCCAACAGTAGCTTTAGCCTTAGCCCTTTTAATATGAATACCACTTCCTCTGCCCCACTCTATTATTAATCTCAACTTAGGATTATTATTTATTCTAGCAATTTCAAGTTTAACGGTTTATACTATTTTAGGGTCCGGATGAGCATCCAACTCAAAATATGCCCTTATAGGAGCACTACGAGCCGTAGCACAAACTATTTCATATGAAGTAAGTTTAGGCCTAATCCTCCTATCAATAATTATCTTCGCCGGAGGATTTACCTTACATACTTTTAATTTAGCTCAAGAAACAATTTGACTTTTAATTCCAGGGTGACCATTAGCCTTTATATGATATATTTCTACACTAGCAGAAACCAATCGAGCACCTTTTGATTTAACCGAAGGAGAATCAGAATTAGTATCCGGATTTAATATTGAATATGCAGGGGGCCCCTTTGCCCTGTTCTTTCTCGCTGAGTATACAAATATTTTATTAATAAATACCCTCTCCGTTATTTTGTTTATAGGAACCTCCTATAATCCCCTCATACCACAAATTTCATCACTTAGCCTAATAATAAAAGCCACAACACTCACCGTATTATTCTTATGAATCCGAGCATCCTACCCCCGATTCCGCTATGATCAACTTATACACTTAGTATGAAAAAATTTCTTACCGCTAACCTTAGCAATTATTCTATGACACATAGCCCTGCCCCTTGCCACAACAAGTTTGCCCCCTCTAACCTAAACAGGAAGTGTGCCTGAACTAAAGGACCACTTTGATAGAGTGGACTATGAAAGTTAAAATCTTTCCTCTTCCTCCTAGAAAAATAGGGCTTGAACCCATATCTTAGAGATCAAAACTCTATGTATTTCCTGTTATACCATTTCCTAAGTAAAGTCAGCTAATTAAAGCTTTTGGGCCCATACCCCAGCCATGTTGGTTAAACTCCTTCCTTTACTAATGAATCCAACTGTATTAACTATTATTATTTCAAGTATGGGCCTAGGAACCATCTTAACATTCATTGGTTCCCACTGATTATTAGTCTGAATAGGCCTTGAAATTAATACTCTAGCTATTATTCCCCTAATAATTCGTCAACACCACCCTCGAGCAGTAGAAGCCACCACAAAATATTTTATTACACAAGCAACTGCCTCAGCTTTATTATTATTTGCTAGCGTTACAAACGCTTGGACTTCAGGTGAATGAAGTCTAATCGAAATACTTAATCCAACATCTGCCACACTAGCAACAACTGCACTAGCCTTAAAAATTGGCCTAGCACCCCTTCACTTTTGATTACCAGAAGTTCTTCAAGGATTAGATTTAACCACGGGCCTTATTTTGGCAACTTGACAAAAATTGGCCCCATTTGCAATTCTCCTTCAACTATCCTCACTCCTAAATTCCAACCTCTTACTTTTATTTGGTGTAACATCAACAATTGTAGGCGGATGAGGAGGTTTAAACCAAACACAACTGCGAAAAATCCTAGCCTATTCATCAATCGCCAACCTAGGCTGAATAATTACAATCTTACATTACTCACCTAACTTAACCCTATTAAACTTAATCCTTTATATATTTATAACCCTTACAACTTTCCTTCTATTTAAGACATTTAACTCAACAAAAATTAACTCCATCTCCTCTTCCTCATTAAAATCCCCCCTAATATCAGTCATCGCCCTAATAACCCTCCTATCATTAGGAGGACTACCCCCCTTATCAGGCTTTATACCAAAATGATTAATTTTACAAGAATTAACAAAACAAAGCCTAATCATTCCAGCTATAATTATAGCTCTAATAGCCCTTCTTAGTTTATTCTTCTACCTACGCCTGTGTTATGCTACTACATTAACGAAAGCTCCGGGCCCCATTAATATAGCATCCACATGACGAACAAAATCCAACCAACCAACCTTAATTATATTAACGTCTGCCTCCATCTCTATTTTACTACTTCCAATAACACCCCTAATTCTTATACTTATAACATAAGAAATTTAGGTTAACTAAACCAAAAGCCTTCAAAGCTTTAAACAGGAGTGAAAATCCCCTAATTTCTGCTAAGATTTGCAAGACTTTATCTCACATCTTCTGAATGCAACCCAGATGCTTTTATTAAGCTAAAACCTTCTAAATAAATAGGCCTTGATCCTATAAAATCTTAGTTAACAGCTAAGCGTTCAAACCAGCGAACTTTTATCTAACCTTTCTCCCGCCGTCTAAAATAACAAGGCGGGAGAAAGCTCCGGGAGGGGGTTAATCTCCTGCTTTGGATTTGCAATCCAACATAAACAAATACTGCAGAGCTGTGATAAGAAGAGGAATCTAGCCTCTATACACGGAGCTACAATCCGCCGCTTAACTCTCAGCCATCTTACCTGTGGCAATTAATCGTTGACTCTTTTCTACTAACCACAAAGACATCGGCACCCTATACTTAATCTTTGGTGCATGAGCAGGCATAGTCGGAACAGCCTTAAGCCTCCTAATTCGAGCTGAATTAGGTCAGCCGGGTTCACTTTTAGGTGATGATCAGATTTACAATGTAATCGTAACTGCCCATGCTTTCGTAATAATTTTCTTTATGGTTATACCAGTAATAATCGGCGGATTTGGAAACTGACTAGTACCCCTAATGATTGGGGCACCAGATATAGCCTTCCCTCGAATAAACAACATAAGCTTTTGACTCCTTCCACCCTCCTTTCTTCTCCTATTGGCCTCAGCTGGGGTAGAAGCTGGGGCGGGAACTGGATGAACAGTCTATCCCCCATTAGCTGGTAATATAGCCCATGCCGGGGCATCCGTTGATTTAACTATCTTCTCTCTCCACCTAGCTGGTATTTCATCAATCTTAGCTTCAATTAATTTTATTACAACTATTATTAATATAAAACCCCCAGCTGTATCACAGTACCAAACACCCTTATTTGTATGGTCAATTCTCGTGACTACCGTCCTTCTTCTTCTATCCCTCCCTGTCCTTGCAGCCGGAATTACAATATTATTAACAGATCGAAATCTTAATACAACATTCTTTGACCCAGCAGGAGGAGGAGACCCTATTCTTTATCAACATCTATTCTGATTTTTTGGTCACCCAGAAGTCTACATTTTAATTTTACCTGGGTTCGGTATAATTTCCCATGTAGTAGCCTACTACTCAGGTAAAAAAGAACCCTTTGGTTATATAGGAATAGTATGAGCAATAATAGCAATCGGGTTACTTGGTTTTATTGTTTGAGCTCACCATATATTTACAGTAGGAATAGATGTAGATACACGAGCCTACTTTACTTCCGCTACAATAATTATTGCTATCCCCACAGGTGTTAAAGTATTCAGCTGATTAGCAACACTTCATGGAGGCTCTATTAAATGAGAAACACCCTTACTATGAGCACTTGGTTTTATTTTCCTATTTACTGTTGGAGGCCTAACAGGAATTGTTCTGGCCAACTCTTCTTTAGACATTGTCCTTCACGACACTTATTACGTAGTAGCCCATTTCCACTATGTCCTTTCCATAGGAGCAGTCTTTGCTATTATAGCAGGTTTTATCCATTGATTTCCGCTAATATCCGGCTTTACCCTTCACTCAACTTGGACAAAAATTCAATTTGTACTTATATTTATTGGAGTAAATTTAACCTTCTTCCCCCAACATTTCTTAGGCCTTGCAGGAATACCTCGACGATATTCTGATTACCCAGATGCATATGCCCTATGAAATACAGTTTCATCAATTGGCTCCTTAATTTCCCTTGTAGCCGTAATTATACTACTATTTATTATTTGAGAAGCATTCTCCTCAAAACGAGAAGTACTATCCATCGAACTTCCTAACACAAATGTAGAATGACTTCATGGCTGCCCACCACCTTATCACACCTACGAAGAACCAGCATTTGTACAAGTCCAACGGCCATTTTAACAAGAAAGGAAGGAATTGAACCCCCATATGTTGGTTTCAAGCCAACCACATAACCACTCTGCCACTTTCTTTATTAAGATTCTAGTAAAATATATTACACTGTCTTGTCAGGACAAAATTGTGAGTTTAAACCTCGCGCATCTTAATTAATTAATTAATGGCACACCCCTCACAATTAGGATTTCAAGATGCAGCCTCCCCAGTTATAGAAGAACTAATTCACTTTCACGACCACACATTAATAATTGTATTTTTAATTAGCACCCTAGTCCTCTATATTATTACAGCAATAGTTTCGACTAAACTCACAAATAAATATATTCTTGATTCTCAAGAAATCGAAATTGTTTGAACTATCCTCCCTGCTATTATTCTTATCATAATTGCTTTACCATCATTACGAATTCTATATCTTATAGATGAAATTAATGACCCCCACTTAACCATCAAAGCCATGGGCCATCAATGATACTGAAGCTATGAGTATACAGACTACGAAGACTTAGGCTTCGACTCTTATATAATCCAAACACAAGACTTAACCCCTGGCCAGTTTCGCCTATTAGAAACAGACCATCGCATAGTTGTACCCATAGAATCACCCATCCGGGTTTTAGTATCAGCAGAAGACGTTCTCCACGCATGAGCTGTCCCAGCCCTTGGAGTAAAAATAGATGCTGTTCCTGGACGACTTAATCAAACGGCCTTCATCATTTCTCGTCCCGGTGTTTATTATGGTCAATGCTCAGAAATTTGTGGTGCTAATCACAGTTTTATACCAATTGTTGTAGAAGCAGTCCCACTTGAACACTTTGAAACCTGATCTTCATTAATATTAGAAGAAACTTCACTAAGAAGCTAAACCGGGCCTAGCATTAGCCTTTTAAGCTAAAAATTGGTGACTCCCTTCCACCCTTAGTGGTATGCCTCAATTAAACCCTAACCCTTGATTTATTATTCTTTTATTTTCATGAGTTATTTTCATAGTTATTTTACCAAATAAAGTAATGAACCACCTATTTAATAATGAACCTGCCCTGAAAAGTACAGAAAAATCTAAACCGAACCCCTGAATTTGACCATGATTATAAGCTTTTTCGATCAATTCCTAAGCCCCTCCTTTCTAGGAATTCCACTAATTGCCCTAGCTATTTCAATTCCATGATTAATCTTTCCCACACCAACTAATCGTTGACTTAATAATCGATTATTGACCCTTCAAGCATGATTTATTAACCGATTTATTTATCAACTAATACAACCCATAAATTTAGGAGGACATAAATGAGCTATTTTATTTACAGCCCTAATATTATTTTTAATTACCATCAACCTTCTAGGTCTTCTTCCATATACTTTTACTCCCACAACTCAACTTTCTCTAAATATAGCCTTTGCCTTACCCTTATGATTTACAACTGTATTAATTGGTATATTTAATAAACCAACCATTGCCCTAGGACACTTATTGCCTGAAGGCACCCCAACCCCTTTAGTACCAGTACTAATTATTATCGAAACCATTAGTCTATTTATTCGACCATTGGCCCTAGGTGTCCGACTGACAGCCAACTTAACAGCTGGACATCTTCTTATACAATTAATCGCAACTGCAGCCTTTGTTCTTCTAACTATTATACCAACCGTGGCCTTACTAACCTCCCTAGTTCTATTCCTATTAACTATTTTAGAAGTGGCTGTAGCTATAATTCAAGCATATGTATTTGTTCTTCTTTTAAGCTTATATTTACAAGAAAACGTATAATGGCTCACCAAGCACATGCATATCATATAGTTGACCCAAGCCCATGACCACTAACAGGAGCTACAGCTGCTCTTCTTATAACATCAGGTCTAGCCATCTGATTTCACTTCCACTCACTACTTCTCCTCTACCTAGGACTTACCCTACTTCTCCTAACCATAATTCAATGATGACGAGATATTATTCGTGAAGGTACATTTCAAGGTCACCACACACCCCCTGTACAAAAAGGCCTCCGCTACGGAATAATTCTTTTTATTGTATCAGAAGTATTTTTCTTCTTAGGCTTTTTCTGAGCCTTTTACCACTCAAGCTTAGCCCCCACACCAGAACTAGGAGGATGTTGACCACCAACCGGAATTAATCCATTAGACCCATTCGAAGTGCCACTTCTAAATACTGCAGTACTTTTAGCCTCCGGAGTAACCGTGACTTGAGCACACCATGGCCTAATAGAAGGCAACCGAAAAGAAGCTATTCAAGCCCTTACCTTAACTATTATTTTAGGTGTTTACTTTACAGCTCTTCAAGCTATAGAATACTACGAAGCACCATTTACCATCGCTGATGGAGTATACGGAACAACATTCTTCGTCGCAACAGGCTTTCACGGCCTCCATGTCATTATTGGCTCAACATTTTTAGCAGTTTGTCTTCTACGACAAGTCCAATACCATTTTACATCTGAACATCATTTCGGCTTCGAAGCTGCCGCATGATACTGACATTTTGTTGATGTAGTATGGTTATTCCTTTATGTGTCTATTTATTGATGAGGCTCATAATTACTTTTCTAATATAAATTAGTATAAGTGATTTCCAATTACTTAATCTTGGTTAAAATCCAAGGAAAAGTAATGAGCCTCATCATAGCATCTGTCGTGGCTACGGCCCTGGTTTCCCTAATCCTTGCTTTTATTGCATTTTGACTTCCATCATTAAATCCAGATAATGAAAAATTATCCCCATATGAATGTGGTTTTGATCCACTAGGTAGCGCTCGCCTGCCATTTTCCCTACGATTTTTCCTAGTGGCTATTCTCTTCCTACTTTTTGACTTAGAAATTGCCCTTCTTCTACCCCTTCCCTGAGGGAATCAACTATTTTCACCATTTTCTACACTACTTTGAACAACAACTATTTTAGTTCTTCTCACCTTAGGTCTTATTTATGAATGATTTCAAGGAGGACTTGAATGAGCAGAATAAGTGTTTAGTCCAAATTAAGACCCCTAATTTCGGCTTAGTAAATTATGGTTAAAGTCCATAAACACTTTATGTCCCCCATATATTTTAGCTTTAGTTCAGCATTTATATTAGGCCTGATAGGTCTTGCATTTAACCGCTCTCACCTTTTATCCGCACTCTTATGCTTAGAAGGAATAATATTAACCCTCTTTGTTGCCACTGCAACTTGATCCTTAATATTAAATTCTACCTCAAGTTCCATCTTACCTATAATTCTCCTCACATTCTCAGCCTGTGAAGCTAGCGCTGGATTGGCTATCCTAGTTGCCACTTCACGTTCACATGGCTCTGATAATTTACAAAATTTAAATCTCCTTCAATGCTAAAAATTCTAATCCCAACAATAATGCTTTTCCCAACCACCTGATTTTTAAACAAAAAATGATTATGAACCTCTATTACCACCCATAGCCTCTTAATTTCCCTCTTAAGCCTATTTTGATTTAAATGAAATACAGATATTGGTTGAGATTTTTCCAATCAATATTTAGCTATTGATCCTCTCTCAGCCCCTTTGCTAATTTTAACTTGCTGACTGCTCCCACTAATAATTTTAGCCAGCCAGAATCACATCGCCCCTGAACCCCTAATCCGCCAACGAATTTATATTTCACTTTTAATTTCTCTTCAACTTTTCCTCATTATGGCATTTTCTGCAACAGAAATAATCTTATTTTATATTATATTTGAAGCCACACTTATCCCAACACTTATTATTATCACTCGCTGAGGTAATCAAACAGAACGCCTCAATGCAGGTACTTATTTTTTATTTTATACCCTAATTGGATCTCTACCACTTCTTATTGCCTTACTATTTATACAAAATGACCTAAATACCCTATCTATACTTATTATCCAATATTCTCACCTTCCTAACCCCTCCTCATGAGCAAACAAATTTTGATGAGCTGCCTGCCTTATTGCCTTTCTCGTTAAAATACCTTTATATGGAGTACATCTTTGATTACCAAAAGCCCACGTTGAAGCCCCTATTGCAGGCTCAATAATTTTAGCCGCAGTTTTACTTAAATTGGGCGGCTATGGTATAATACGAATTATTATTATACTTAACCCAACCACCAAAGAAATAGCATACCCCTTTATTATTTTAGCTATCTGAGGTATCGTTATAACCAGCTCTATTTGCATACGACAAACGGACCTAAAATCCCTAATCGCTTACTCATCCGTAAGCCACATAGGATTGGTTGCAGGAGCAATCCTAATCCAAACACCATGAAGTTTTGCAGGAGCAATTACATTAATAATTGCCCATGGACTCATTTCATCAGCCTTATTCTGTCTAGCCAATACTAATTATGAACGTACCCACAGCCGAACTTTACTTCTTGCCCGAGGTATCCAAATTATTTTACCACTCATAGCAACCTGATGACTACTCGCTAACCTCGCAAATCTTGCTTTACCACCCTCTCCGAACCTTATCGGGGAACTACTAATTATTACATCCCTATTTAACTGATCAAACTGAACAATTCTCCTTACAGGGGTGGGTGTATTAATTACAGCCTCTTATTCACTTTACATATTTTTAATAACCCAACGAGGATTAACATCTAAACACCTTATAACTATTAATCCTTCTCATACACGAGAACATCTTCTTCTCACCCTCCACATCCTACCTGTCCTCCTCCTCATTCTTAAGCCAGAACTTATCTGAGGGTGAACATTCTGTATTTATAGTTTAACTAAAACATTAGATTGTGGTTCTAAAAATAAAAGTTAAAATCTTTTTATATACCGAGAGAGGTCTGGGACACAAGGAACTGCTAATTCTTTCTATCATAGTTCAAATCTATGACTCACTCAGCCCTTGAAAGATAATAGTAATCTATTGGTCTTAGGAACCAAAAATCCTTGGTGCAACTCCAAGCAAGGGTTATGAATATTATTTTCAACTCATCATTCCTATTAATTTTTATCATCCTAATAATTCCTCTGATAACCTCTCTATCGCCTAAAAAACTTAACCCTAATTGATCATCCCTATATGTCAAAACTGCTGTAAAAATTTCCTTTTTTATTAGCCTAATTCCACTATTTATTTTTCTCGACCAAGGATTAGAATCAATTGTGACAAACTGAAATTGAATAAATATAGGACCCTTCAATATTAATATAAGCTTCAAATTTGATTTATATTCTATTATGTTTACTCCCGTTGCCCTTTATGTTACCTGATCTATTCTTGAATTTGCCCTATGATACATATACCTCGATCCTAATGTTAATCGCTTTTTTAAGTATCTCCTCCTCTTTTTAATTTCAATAATTATCTTAGTAACTGCCAACAACATATTTCAATTATTTATTGGATGGGAGGGGGTTGGAATTATATCTTTTCTTCTCATTGGCTGATGATACAGCCGAACAGATGCTAATACCGCAGCTCTCCAAGCTGTTATTTATAACCGAATCGGTGATATTGGATTAATTCTTAGCATGGCCTGATTAGCCATAAACCTCAACTCATGAGAAATTCAACAACTCTTTATCTTATCAAAAGATAAAGACTTAACATTACCCCTACTGGGCCTCGTCCTAGCCGCAGCAGGCAAATCTGCACAATTTGGTCTTCATCCATGACTTCCTTCTGCTATAGAAGGCCCAACCCCAGTCTCTGCATTACTTCACTCCAGCACAATGGTTGTAGCAGGCATTTTTCTTCTCATCCGCCTTCACCCTCTTATTCAAGATAATCAATTTATTTTAACAACATGCCTATGTTTGGGGTCAATTACAACCCTCTTCACAGCAACATGTGCTCTTACACAAAATGATATTAAAAAAATTATTGCTTTCTCAACATCCAGTCAACTCGGCTTAATGATAGTTACTATTGGCTTAAATCAACCCCAATTAGCCTTTCTCCACATTTGCACTCATGCTTTTTTTAAAGCAATACTTTTCTTATGCTCTGGATCCATTATTCATAGCTTAAATGATGAACAAGATATTCGCAAAATAGGGGGCCTTCATAAACTTTTACCATTTACCTCCTCCTCCTTAACTATTGGAAGCTTGGCCCTAACAGGAATACCATTCCTATCAGGTTTCTTTTCAAAAGACGCCATCATTGAAGCCATAAATACCTCTCACCTAAACGCCTGAGCCCTAATCCTAACCCTCGTAGCAACATCCTTTACAGCCATCTATAGCCTCCGTCTTATCTTTTTTACACAAATAAAATTTCCTCGGTTTAACTCATTTTCCCCAATCAACGAAAATAACCCCATAATAATTAATCCTATTAAACGTCTTGCTTACGGAAGCATTATTGCTGGTTTAATTATTACCTCAAATTTACCACCAACAAAAACTCAAATCATAACAATAAGTCCCCTACTTAAATTATCTGCACTCTTAGTAACAATTTTAGGTCTCCTCTTAGCTTTAGAGTTAACCAACTTAACACACTCACAATTTAAAATTCACCCCATACTTCCTTATCACCATTTTTCAAATATACTTGGATATTTTCCTCCTATTATTCACCGGCTCCTACCAAAAATTAACTTAAACTGAGCTCAACACATTTCAACTCACCTTATTGACCAAATATGAAACGAAAAAATTGGACCAAAAAGTACTGTAATTCAACAAATTTCATTAATTAAACTATCTACTCACCCACAACAAGGTTATATTAAAACTTATCTTACCCTACTCTTCTTAACACTTACACTAACCATCCTCATAGTTTTTATTTAGACAGCACGTAAAGCCCCTCAAGATAAACCCCGAGTTACTTCTAATACTACAAATAAAGTCACCAATAAAACTCACCCACTTAACACTAGCATTCACCCCCCAAGAGAGTACAATAAAGCTACTCCCCCAAAATCTCCACGGATTACCTCAAAATTACTTAATTCCTCAGCACCCGCTCAACTGTCACCTCACTTCCCAACCAGAAAATATTTTCCAGCAATAATCAAGCCTATTAAATAAATACCAACATATATTAACACTGATCAACCACCTCACGCCTCCGGATAAGGCTCAGCAGCAAGAGCTGCCGTATAAGCAAAAACTACTAATATCCCACCCAAATAAATTAAAAACAAAATTAATGACATAAAAGAACCCCCATAGCTTACTAATAAACCACATCCCATCCCTGCAGCTGTTACCAGCCCTAAAGCTGCATAATAAGGAGAAGGATTTGAAGCTACCCCTATTAGACCTAAAATTAAACCAATTATTATTATTGACACAAAATATACCATTATTCCTACTTGGACTTTAACCAAGACCAATAACTTGAAAAACTATCGTTGTTTACTCAACTACAAGAATTTATGGCCATAAATATCCGAAAAACTCACCCGCTACTAAAAATCATAAATCACGCCCTAGTTGATCTCCCCGCCCCATCGAACATTTCAATCTGATGAAATTTTGGCTCACTTCTAGGACTATGCTTAGCTATACAAATTATTACAGGACTGTTCCTAGCCATACATTATACCCCAGATATTTCCATAGCTTTCTCCTCAGTTATCCATATTTGCCGTGATGTTAACTACGGTTGACTTATACGTAATATTCATGCCAACGGAGCTTCACTCTTCTTCATCTGCATCTACTTACACATTGCCCGAGGTTTATACTATGGTTCCTATCTTAATAAAGAAGCATGAAACATCGGCGTCGTATTATTATTCTTACTTATAGCTACAGCCTTCGTAGGCTATGTCCTACCATGAGGCCAAATATCCTTCTGAGGCGCCACAGTAATTACCAACCTTCTCTCCGCATTTCCTTATATTGGAAATTTACTAGTTCAATGAATTTGAGGGGGCTTCTCAGTAGATAACGCCACCTTAACACGTTTTTTCGCCTTCCACTTTCTCCTTCCTTTCCTAATTTTAGCCTTAACCGTAATCCATATTCTCTTTCTCCATGAAACCGGGTCCAATAACCCCATGGGCATCAACTCTAATACAGATAAAATCTCCTTCCACCCATACTTCTCCTATAAAGATTTATTTGGCTTCTTAATTGTAATTACTTTATTGGCAACCTTAGCATTATTTATGCCTAATTTACTAGGGGATGCTGAAAACTTTATCCCAGCCAATCCTCTCGTCACCCCCCCACACATTCAACCTGAATGATACTTCTTATTCGCCTATGCCATTTTACGCTCTATTCCTAATAAACTCGGAGGTGTCTTAGCCCTATTATTCTCTATCTTTATTCTATTATTAGTGCCCCTCCTTCACACCTCAAAACTACGAAGTAACATCTTTCGACCTCTTACACAAATCTTCTTTTGATCCTTAGTAGCTAATGCCGTTATTTTAACATGAATTGGAGGGCAACCAGTAGAACAACCATTTATTATAGTAGGTCAAATCGCCTCAATCACCTACTTCTCCCTATTTCTTTTCATGATTCCAACCATCAGCTGATGCGAAAACAAGTTCCTCAGCCTAAACTGTTTTGGTAGCTTAACTTAAAAGCGTCGACCTTGTAAGTCGAAGACCGGAGATGCAAATTCTCCCCAGAACATCAGAGAAAGGAGGGTTAAACTCCTGCCTTTGGCTCCCAAAGCCAAAATTCTGCCTAAACTGCCCTCTGAAGGCTGTCATAGAGCAGCAAAAATCAAGCTGGAAATTTTGGTTTTTGCTACTCAGTTTAACATCTATATGACATAGCCCACATACCTTAATGTATACATAATACATAATTTATGTATGTACTTTAATAGACTATCCCCTACATCATAACATACTATGTTTAATCCTCATTCATCTATGATCAACTATATCATTACATACTATGCTTAATACACATTAACTTACTGCCAGCTATTTCATTTCATTAAATTTCTTAACCCTCATTAATATAATATCAAAATTTTCATTTCATTAAATAATTCATTTAACCCTAAATTACCTAATTATATCATATGTGGGCTGGATAGAAACCCGTATCTCCCTACATTATCGATAAAATTGTTCGGTTTGTGGTACAAACCTGGTTAATCCCTATTAATTGATCAAATCTGGCATCTGATTACTGCTCGATATACATACAATCCTTGACTGCATCAAACATGGTACCACTCTAGCTCCCTTTAATGACACATAATCCTTGACTGCATCAAGATTTATTTTCCTCCCAGTTTTTTTTTTTGGGGATGAAGCAAATCGCTATGCCCAAGGAGGGCTGATCTTATTCATTAAGATAGATCTGAAATATCCTCGACATTAAACTAATCTCCTCATTACTTTTCATTCATGAGATATAATTGTCAAGTAGACCATATCTGAAAGGGATGGAAACTGTTATATGATGAAACAATGTCCTTATAAGAATAATCAATAGAGTAAAAAAGACAAATTATTAACCCTCATGGAATGAGAATCCAAATTTCATTAATGTGAGGTGCCCCCAAATCTTTAGTACATACCTCACTATATCTGGCATAATTTTATTTGTATTAGATATACCCGGTCTTGAGAAGAGAAAAAGAAAATAAATTTCAAAACCTTTTTTTTTCGGTAAAAACCCCCCTCCCCCTTAATATACACGAACACCTCGAAAAACCCCAAAAACGAGGGCCGACGTATATTATTTTTTGTATGTGGAAAATTCACTATACATTGTGACATGATATGAT